ATGATTATAGATACAATATTGTATTTTTTCATCTTCTTGAAGACTTTTAGAATAACTTTTTGATTGTGCAAACCAAATGGAACGATGGCTTTGAATTGTACCAAGTCGTAAACCCAGTGGATTTATTTTTTTCCCCATTTCTATATTTTCTCTCCTATAGATATTTTTCTATTTATTATATATAATATAAGACCTCTAACCTTAATTTTTTTTTAAGGAAGTGAAGTAGCAGTACTCATTTCATTTAAGGTTCTATCCTTCAATACAATAGTTATATGACAAGTGGGTTTTTTTATCAGATAACTACGTCCTCGAGCCCGAGGCTTTAACCTTTTCAAAATAGAACCCTCATTAACTTCTGCTTTACTAATGTATGAGTCAGCTTCGTTGAAACCCAGGTTGTGGCTAGCGCTTGCTGCTGCTGAATAAAGCAATTTAAAAATGGGATAAGATGCTCGGTAGGACATGAGCTCGAGTAGTGTAAGTGTTTCCACATAGGAACGTCCACGAATCTGATCAATAACTCTTCGTGCCTTGTGAGCTGAAATACGTATATCTTGCGCGAAAGTTTGTACTCGCGTTCTCGCGATTTTCTTTAATATCTGCTTTTGCTCGTTCTTCTTTGCCTTTCTCCAACTTGACATACATTTTTACCTCCGGCCTATGAATGAGAAGCTCTTATTTTGCGTCATTAACGACGAGATCGATTATCGTTTCTCTCGTGCCCCCGAAAAGTAAGAGTAGGTGCAAATTCTCCCAATTTGTGACCCACCATACGGTCTGTTATATAAATAGGAAAATGTGTCTTCCCGTTATGAATAGCAATTGTATGGCCGATCATTGTGGGGATAATGGTAGATGCTCGGGACCAGGTTACTATTATTTCCTTTCCTCCCCTCATATTGAGCTTCTCAATTTTTTTCAATAAATGATTAGCTATAAAGGGATTTTTTTTTAATGAACGCGCCATAATCAAATCTAATTTTCTTATTCCCTTTTTGTTTTGAAATGTTCAAGGAACACTTGTAAATACGAAACGAAGAAACGAACGAAAGAAAATCGAATCGATAAGAATCCATTCGATTTTCTTTTCCATATCCAAATTCCTATTTACGGCGGCGAAGAATAAAACGATCACTATATCTATTCCTTTTCCTACTTCTTCTTCCAAGCGCAGGATAACCCCAAGGGGTTGCGGGTTTTTTTCTACCAATTGGGGCCCTTCCTTCCCCACCCCCATGGGGATGGTCTACGGGGTTCATAACTACTCCTCTTACTATAGGACGCTTACCTAGCCAACACTTAGATCCGGCTCTACCCAAACTTTTCTGGTTCACCTCAACATTACCCACTTGTCCGACTGTTGCTGAGCAGTTTTTGGATATCAAACGGACCTCCCCAGATGGTAATCTTAATGTAGCTGATTTACCCTCTTTTGCAATCAGTTTTGATACAGCCCCCGCAGCTCTAGCTAATTGTCCACCCTTTCCAAGTGTGATTTCTATGTTATGTATGGCTGTGCCTAAGGGCATATCGGTTGAAGTAGATTCTTCTTTTTGATCAATAAAAACCCCTTCCCAAACCGTACAAGCTTCTTCCAAAGCATACGGCTTTCCGGATGTATATGATGATATCTAGACAGATGGGTCTTATATGAATCGTATGATGAAGTACCACACGAGTGGATATATTGGAATTCCAATCTGCTGAATCGCTCACGTTAGGATCTTATACATCCTAGGTCTCCCCGTTCCGTCATCTGGCTTATGTTCTTCATGTAGCATTCAGACCGAATGACTCTATGAAATTACGTCGATACTTCCACATATTACGGGTAACGTAGGAGACATCTCTATTTTTCCCCCGGGGATCTTTAGAATTACCACTGCTTAGCTTTCAATTCGCCTCTGACCATCAAATGAAATGTGAATAACTCGTCCTCCTCTCTTTGAAACAAGGGGCGCTTCCGGCTCGGCTCTGTCCATGCTTCAAACAATTTTGTCTTTTCCATATTACCATATCTCTGAGAGTCAATAATTTTATATGAGGAACTACTGAACTCAATCACTTGCTGCCATTACTCTTCAGTTTTCTGTTGAGGTCTATCCCGTAAATAAAATAAAGGTACTCAAATTGGATCAGTGATCGATTTCTAGGTTTCGTCGTAAACCTAATTGGTTACTTCCAATTACGTAAATCAATAGTTCAAACCGCACTCAAAGGCAGGGCATTTCCCATTGATATAGGAACTTCTGTACCAGAAACAATGGTATCTCCAATTATAGCCCCTCTGGGATGTAAAATATATCTCTTCTCACCATCCCCATAGTGTATGAGACAAATGTATGCATTTCGATTAGGGTCGTATTCTATGGTTACGATTCTACCAGATATGTCTTTGTCATTCCGTCGAAAATCAATTTTACGATATAGACGCTTATGACCTCCCCCTCTATGCCCTGCGGTAATGATTCCTCTGGCATTACGACCTTTACCACAACGATGCTGTCCATATATCAAATTATTTTGTGGATTGGATTTCACTTGACTGTCTACGGCTCCTTTGCGTGTGCTCGGGATAGAAGTTTTGTATAAATTGATCGCCGTGTTATTAAGTATTTTCATTTAAGTTCTTTTCTCTATAAGAGGTGGAATAGAATAACCACGTTGAAGCGTAATGATCATACGTCTGTAATGCATTGTATGTCCCATAATAGGTCCCATTCTTTTACCCTTTCCCTGGAGTCGATGACTATTCATAGCTATTACCTTGACACCAAAGAAGAGTTCGACCCAATGCTTGATTTCTGTCCTAGTTGATCCTGATTCGACATTAGAAGTATATTGATTGTTCCCCAATAACCGAATACTTTTTTCTGTAAAGACTATATATTTGATTCCATCCATAAATCCATTTTATTCCCTATAATTTCCAGTATCGATAAGAATTCTAGTTCTTATTCTTCATATGTTATGGTATGAATATATCATATCAATTCGTTATGTATGGATGAGATTCCATCTATTTATTATATTCCACTAGACTTGTTGAACGTTCCCATTGGCGTGCATCCAGCAGGAATTGAACCTACGAATTTGCCAATTATGAGTTGGGCGCTTTAACCATTCAGCCATGGATGCTTAACAGGGATCATCGTAAATAACCAAATTCCAATTGAAATAAAATCTTTAGGAGGAATCAATGAAAGGACATCAATATCAATTCCAATCCTGGATCTTCGAATTGAGAGAGATATTGAGAGAGGTCAAGAATTCTCACTATTTCTTAGATTCATGGACCCAATTCGATTCAGTGGGATCTTTCACTCACATTTTTTTCCACCAAGAACGTTTTATGAAACTCTTTGACCCCCGAATTTGGAGTATCCTACTTTCGCGCGATTCACAGGGTTCAACAAGCAATCGATATTTTACGGTCAAAGGTGTAGTACTGCTTGTAGTAGCGGTCCTTATATATCGTATTAACAATCGAAATATGGTCGAAAGCAAAAATCTCTATTTGAGGGGGCTTCTTCCTATACCTATGAATTCCATTGGACCCAGAAATGATACATTGGAAGAATCTTTTTGGTCTTCCAATATCAATAGGTTGATTGTTTCGCTCCTGTATCTTCCAAAAGGGAAAAAGATCTCTGAGAGTTGTTTCATGGATTCGAAAGAGAGTGCTTGGGTTCTCCCAATAACTAAAAAAAAGTGTATCATCCCTGAATCTAACTGGGGTTCTCGGTGGTGGAGGAACCGGATCGGAAAAAAGAGGGATTCTAGTTGTAAGATATCTAATGAAACCATAGCTGGAATTGAGATCTCATTCAAAGAGAAAGATATTCAATATCTGAAGTTTCTTTTTGTATCCTATACGGATGATCCGATCTGCAAGGACCAGGATTGGGAATTCTTTGATCGTCTTTCTCCGAGGAAGAAGCGAAACATAATCAACTTGAATTCGGGACAGCTATTCGAAATCTTAGTGAAACACTTGATTTGTTATCTCATGTCTGCTTTTCGTGAAAAAAGACCAATTGAAATGGGGGGGTTCTTCAAACAACAAGGAGGAGCTGGGGCAACTATTCAATCAAATGATATTGAGCATGTTTCCCATCTCTTCTCGAGAAAGAAGTGGGGTATTTTTTTGCAAAATTGTGCTCAATTTTATATGTGGCAATTCTACCAAGATCTCTTCGTTAGTTGGGGAAAGAATCAGCACGAGTCGGATTTTTTGAGGAACGTATCAAGGGATAATTGGATTTGGTTAGACAATGTGTGGTTGGTAAACAAGGATCGGTTTTTTAGCAAGGTACGTAATGTATCGTCAAATATGCAATATGATTCCACAAGATCTATTTTCGTTCAAGTAACGGATTCTAGCCAATTGAAAGGATCTTCTGATCAATCCGGAGATCATTTCGATTCCATTAGGAATGAGAATTCGGAATATCACACATTGATCAATCAAACAGAGATTCAGCAACTAAAAGAAAGATCGATTCTTTGGGATCCTTCCTTTCTTCAAACGGAACGAACAGAGATAGAATCAGATCGATTCCCGAAATGCCTTTCTGGATATTCCTCAATATCCCGGCTATTCGCGGAACGTGAGAAGCAGATGAATAATCATCTGCTTCCGGAAGAAATCGAAGAATTTCTTGGGAATCTTACAAGATCAATTCGTTCTTTTTTCTCTGACAGATGGTCAGAACTTCGTCTGGGCTCGAATCCTACGGAGAGGTCCACTAGAGATCATAAATTGTTGAAGAAACAAAAAGATGTTTCTTTTGTCCCTTCCAGGCGATCGGAAAATAAAGAAATGGTTGCTATATTCAAGATAATTACGTATTTACAAAATACCGTCTCAATTCATCCTATTTCATCAGATCTGGGATGTGATATGGTTCCAAAGGATGAACCGGATATAGACAGTTCCAATAAGATTTTATTCAAGAATAAAAATCCATTTTTTGATTTATTTCATCTATTCCATG